TTTCCCTTTTTCTTCAAATCTTCATCAAATCCAAAAATTCCTCTTTTTTATACATAGGTCGTCGATTCGGCATTGGATAAAAAGGGGCAAGGCGCCCTTTTTCTAGTAAATGGTTTCATTTTATTTTATCGATATGAGTGTTCTATATCGGATGAATTACTAACTATTTATTTTGAAACCATTTCGGTACTAACGTAGTGGTAGAAAGAGTACCGTGTTGTGCCTGAACTTCAAACAGTGTAGCTTTAACCATGTTAATGGTCTCACATTATTGGTTGATAGAGAATCAAGATTTACCAATGAGCCACGAAATGCTATGGTTCTTACATATGATTTCTTAATTTATTCATAAGTAATTCGTTCGAGGTCATGCACCCTTTTTCCTATTTCTTATCCTATTAAATAAAAAAAAAATAACATAAATAAAGTGCAGCTGGTTGGATCCAACCTATTCTTGAAATACACAACTCGCACACACTCCCTTTCCAAAAAAAATCAATACACCAAGCACTACACTTAGATTTATTGGATTTGTTGCTAAAATATCGGTATTAAACCCGAAACTACCTGCGTATGGCCAATAGCCCAAGGAAACGAAAAAATAGGTTATATTTTTCATATGCTCTCCTCTTTCTTATAGATAAGACTAACAAGGAACAGAGTTCAGACTAACAAGGAACAGAGTTCTTTTTGTATCATCTCGCTCGCCCCTTTTTTGATCGATTTCTTTTTTTGTTTTATTAATTTAATTTTATTTTTTATGGAAATAGATTAAATCATCTATTAATTTATAATGAAATTTGATAATTTTCAAATTTATTATTATTATTATTTTTTTTTTTTTAAGTTCTCAATAAGAAGATACTTATTAGGTTAGGTCCGAGGTCTCGCGTTAATTGTGAAGTATCTCGTTTGTTGAAAGGCTTCCTAAGAAAAAGGTTTTTGTTGTACTAAGGGTGGGAAGGAAGAAAGCGAGCGGATACGCGAATTCCTCATCCTCAAATCAGTCCTTCCCGGGGTATTGTCTCAATAAATAAGTAATTGTAGGAGTCAAGTGTTGATATAATTAGAAGAAGCAAACGGCAAGTCCGAGTTAAGTTAATCAAATTTAAGTTAATAAAATAACTAATAAAAAAGCGCATAACGCACTTTTTCACATTTCTAATTTTAGGATTAAATTAAACAAAAGGATTTGCAAATAAAAGCGCTAGTGCTACGACCAGTCCGTAAATTGTTAAAGCTTCCATAAAAGCTAGACTAAGCAATAAAGTACCTCGTATTTTACCCTCGGCTTCTGGTTGTCTCGCAATACCTTCTACAGCTTGGCCCGCAGCAGTACCTTGACCAACTCCAGGTCCAATAGAAGCAAGCCCTACGGCCAATCCAGCAGCAATAACGGAAGCGGCAGAAATCAGTGGATTCATAGTAAGTTCCTCGTACAAAAAAAAAAAAAAAGAAATGGTTAATGATACAATCAACCAATAAATTATTACTTATTTTATCACTAAGATCTGTCGGGTCGAAGTAACTAAAAACTCTGAATTGAATTGTCAGTGAATCATCAGAACGACTTCGATATCTCGGTCTTTTTATTTTAGTTTCTACCCATGATAAAATTTTTGTCAATTCATATGCATACGGCTCTAGTTATTGCATTTCTATGTTTCGAACCATTCTTTCATTCAATTCGTTCGTTCTTTACTTACTTTTCTATATCCACGAATTCATCAGTTTTTTATTCAATCCCCACAATCAAAGACGAAAGAGAAGGACTTATATTTGTATGGGAATCCATCTAAATGCAGCGGTTTTGAAAAAAAAAAGAATCAATAGTATAATAAAATAATATAATACTATAATATACTGGGAAAGAAATAGGAATAAAATAAATAAAATATATTCTATTCTATTATATAAGTCTATATTCTATTCTATTATATAAGTCTATAGGGATAACAGGGATAACCCCTATATAACTAGTAAATATCTAATATCACATATACATTTATTTCTTCCATAATGTAAACCGCCCACATTTTATATTGAATTGGATTTTAGAATCATTCTTCGAAACATAAACTAAGTGCGTATTTTGAACCATTTTGAAAGCTAATCAGTGATGACCCTCCATGGATTCACCTATATAAGCCGCGGCTAAAGTTGCAAAAATAAGAGCTTGAATACCGCTTGTAAATAATCCAAGAAACATAACAGGTATAGGAACTACTGAAGGTACTAAAGAAACAAGAACAACAACTACTAATTCATCAGCCAATATATTCCCGAAAAGTCGAAAACTAAGAGATAAAGGTTTTGTGAAATCCTCTAGGATATTAATTGGTAAAAGTATTGGAGTTGGTTGGATGTATTTTCCGAAATACCCCAATCCTTTTTTGGTCAGACCCGCATAAAAATATGCCACTGACGTGGGTAAAGCTAAAGCAACAGTAGTATTTATATCATTCGTGGGCGCAGCTAGCTCCCCGTGGGGTAACTGTATGATTTTCCAAGGTAAAAGAGCACCTGACCAGTTAGAAACAAAAATAAATAGGAACATAGTTCCAATAAAGGGAACCCAAGGACCATACTCTTCTCCAATCTGAGTTTTGCTCAAGTCTCGAATGAATTCAAGGACATATTCGAAGAAATTCTGACCGTCGGTAGGAATGGTTTGTGGATTCCGAACAGCTATGATGACTGAACCTAATAAGATAGCAATTACGACCCAAGAAGTGATAAGTACTTGAGCATGGATTTGTAAACCTCCTATTTGCCAATATAAATGTTGGCCTACTTCTACACCCGATATATCATATAACCCCTTGAGTGTTTTAATGGAACATGGTATAACATTCATATTGTCCTCTGACATAAATCGAACTTTAAAAATTATTTTGATTCAACCATCTCTTTCTCAACTCACCGACTTTGATCATTAATACTATAAATTTAACTATATTTAATTAATACTATAATTTAATATATAATATATAATTTAATACTATAATTTAATATATAATATATAATTTAATATTTAATTATTTAATTTAAATTTAAATCAATTTCATTTAGGATAGCAAAAAATCACATACTATACATAATATTAATATCCATACATAATATGAATATCCACAGTAAGTACTTTATTATCTTTATCTCTTTTTTTTTTTTTTTTTTAAGTTAAAGAATAGTAACCGATCCAATAAATCTATCGAGTTCCCAAACAATTAATTAATCTTATTATTCTTAATCAACGATTTCTTATATAGCTAGAACGACCCTCGCAAATTGCGAATACTAATTTGTTAAGAATGAATCGAATTGAAGCTATAGCGTCATCGTTGGCTGGAATCGAAATATCTGCGAGATCGGGGTCACAATTTGTATCAATTAAACAAATAGTCGGAATCCCCAAAATGACACATTCTCGGAGAGCCGTATATTCTTCTTGCTGATCAACGATGATTACAATATCGGGCAGCCCCGTCATATATTTGATCCCGCCCAGATATGTTTGCAAAGTAGATAATTTTCTCTTCAACATTGCTGCATCTCTTTTGGAAAGACGGTTGAGTTTCCCCATCTTTTGTTCTGCTCTTAAATCCCTGAACTTGTGAAGTCTCGTTTCCGTAGTGGACCAGTTCGTTAACATACCACCGAGCCATTTTTTATTAACATAATGACACCGAGCCCCTATTGCAGCTGATGCTACTAAATCCGCTGCTTTATTTTTGGTACCAACGATTAAAAAGTGTTTTCCCCCACTTGCGGCATTAAAAACTAAATCACAGGCTTCTGATAAAAAACGAGCAGTTCTCGTAAGATTTATAATATGAATACCTTTACGTTTTGCAGAGATGTAAGGGGCCATTCTGGGATTCCATTTCCTAGTACCATGACCAAAATGAACTCCTGCTTCCATCATCTCTTCCAAATTGATGTTCCAATATCTTCTTGTCATTTTTCCCCACACTTCCTCTTTTTTTTTTAACAAAGAGACAAGGTACTCTGAAATAAATAATTGTTCCGACGGAACCTTCTACCGTGGATTGACCATCGATATATGGCCCAAACCATTAATTTCTTTACTTTTAATTATTTATTTATTTATTAATAATTTATTTATTTATTAATAATTTATTTATTAATTATTAATAATAATAAATTAATAATTGGACCAAATAGTTCCAGATAGTTAAAGTAAAAAGAATGAATCTCTTCTTAATAATAATGAATCTCTTCTTAATAATTAAGAATTATTAAATCGCTTAAATGATTGTTCTGATGTCTCATGGAATTTGTTTTGGGCACAAGAACAAAATAATTCTCTATGGTATAACCAAATATTTCCCGTTTCCAACTCGAATAGATTCTTTCTTTTGATTTCAAAATAAATGTTTTTGTCTTGTCTTGAATGGTGCACTAATTTTTTGAATCCAGTACCAACAGGAATAATCCCTCCAAGAACAACGTTCTCTTTCAGGCCTTTCAACCAATCAATACGACCTCGTAAAGCGGCTTTTGCTAAAACTCGAGCGGTTTCTTGAAAACTCGCTTCGGATATGAAACTTTGAGTATTCAGAGATGCCCTCGTTATTCCCAATAAGATTGCCCGATAATTGATTGCTTCGTCTAAAGCACGCCCCGCTCGTTCTGCTCGAAACAATCCGATTAATTCTCCCGGTGAAAAAACATTAGACATTCCATCTTCTGAAACCAACACTTTTGATGTTATTTGACGTACAATGATCTCTATATGTCTATTATGGATCTGTACCCCTTGAGATCGATAAACCCTTTGAATCTTATTAACCAAAGAGATACGACTTTGGGCTATGGTTAGCTCAGCCCCAATCAAGAATCCCCAGGGAATTCCAAGAATTCTTGGTATACGTTCGTTCCAACTTTCAACTCTCTTTTCGAGATTCATCGATATTGAATCAATCGAACGCACTTCTAAGACCTGTTCCACTTTCGGAAGACCTTGTGTTATGTCACCAGATCTCGATTTTTCATATATAAATGTAATTAATGTCTCCCCTTCATAAAAGATTTTTCCACAATGGCCATGAACAGTTGCTCCTGGAGTAGCCAAATAGGGCTTAGCTGATCTTATAACTAAGGAGTCAACATGAACAATCAAAATTTGACCAGATTTTTTTATGTGTGGCCCGTATTTGAATAAACATACATTTTCACAAATAAATTGTCCAAGGCTAATTATTGTGGATGTCTCTTCACTAGAATCGTGATGGATAAAACACCAATTTAAATGGAATGGATTCAAAATGATGTTACTGCATGGATCGGGATTATAAATCCTCCTATTTTCATCCATTAAACAGTATTTAAGTACTTGAAGTACTTGGAAAGTCTGTTTAAAATTATCAAGTAGCAAATATTTCTTTAACAAGATCTGATTATGAGTTAATAAATGGTAAGATGAATAAAAATTCAATATTTTTATTTTAGGTACAATAGTACCTAAGGGACCCAACAAATCCCTAATTGGGATTGGGGGATCCAATTCTTTTGTCGTATTGTTATATTTCGAACCATTGAATCGACTAATTCGAAAACAACTGGATGATGACAAAATTATCACAGATTGGCATTCCTTATTTCGATTCAACAACGTACCAATCCCAATAGTTCCTTGATCTTGGGTAAGTGATTGAACCTTCACCTTGGAACGAAAGGGATTGATATTGGGGAGATCTAATCCCCTATTGGGAATCAATCCCGAATCTGTCATATTATCTCTTTTTCCGCTATAAGAAATAGTGGACTTAACTAACTCAATTTTTATGAAATCGCGAATTAGATCATTTGCCCTTACCTCAACAAAGGAGGTATAGACCTCGTCCATAGAACCATTTTTTTTTTTGTCCCAATTCAATACTAAGCAAGTCCGAACTAATTGAATACTTGTGTGATAAATTCCTCGAATTGACTTGCCATATCCATAAAGGATATAATTGACCACTCTAAGTTGGACATCATCCTTTTCCTGCAAGAGATCCTGAGGGAAAGGTGTTGCTAAATTTATTCCATCGGCTATTTCATATGGAACGACGGGCCGAACCGAAACAAAATACTTTTTCTTGGTAGGTGTGATCCGCTGGACATAGATCCAATCTTTCAAATTTTTTAATGCCTTAGCATTTTTTTTTTTGTCCCTTCCTGGTGGTATCAAAATGCCGCTGTGTCTAGATATCTTATCTGTTTCTCCAGGAAAATGAATATCTCCAGAAAATATTTTCAGTTCAATACTTTTTTTTTTTCTCTCTACTCGAACTAATCCGCCTACTCGACTTCTTTTATTTAAAGCAAGTCGTGTATCTACTCTAATGATACTATTGTTCCGGACCCTTATGGACGAGGATCCAGGTAAAATATGTACTTCTTCGGGAATGAAAAAAAACCGATCTACTTTCATTTGGTATTTCAGACTAAATTCTTTTGTTCCTCGATACTCAATCAAATCCTTTTTTTTTACGATTGACTCTACCTCCACGGTCCCATATTTAGTAATTCCTGAACTGCTTCTTCTGTATCGTGGATCATCAAAAAAAGCAAGAATACTATTTCTACGTAAAATACCATTTATGGGTATTTCAATCGAAATACCAAAGGAGGGTATTAGTTCTTTTTCTTGTTCTTCATCATATTGTAAAGGGATGATGAATCTATTTCTTCGCCTTTTCGCTAATAAATCAGAATTCTTTTTGGGAATAGAGGGATATATAAAATTACACTGACCATTGGATATGATTCGATCAGATATTGAATAATCAATAATTTCTTTATCTTTTTTACTAGAGGTATCCAACAATTTATGTCTTACTCGACCATTAGTCATTTTGGGGTCAGAGATATACCTGTCTTCGACAGAAAAAGAATGAACATTCATTTGATCTTGATCCTTGTGGATCGAAAAAGAAACTATACTGGATCTGCGCGGACCCCCCGCCAGTATCCATAAATGACTTGTTTTTGGTAATAGATGAACATTACCATATGTATATTCGGGTGCATGGTAGACATCGGTACTCCAGTGCATTTCTCCCTCTGATTCAGAATAAATATGTTTTCGGACCCTCTCTTTAAAATGAAAAGCGGATGTTCCGGCACGAATCTCAGCAATCACTTGTTCTGATTCTACATATTGATCATTTTGAACTAAAATCAAACTTTTTGGTGGAATATTCACATTATGTATAATACCCCGACTCTCAATAGTTACATACAAGTCTATAGAACATAAAAAAGCAGGATGCCCATGACGGGTACGTGTGAGATGAACAAAATTCTCATTAAATTTTATTTTTCCATTAGAAGGAGCTCGTACATGTTCGGCAGTACCACCTGTGAATACTCCACCGGTATGAAAGGTTCTTAATGTTAGTTGAGTCCCCGGTTCCCCAATTGATTGACCCGCAATAATACCTACAGCTTCTCCCAATTCGGCTAGATCACCATGAGTGGGACTCCGACCAT